TAGTTTAATTTTTCATTTAGTTCGTCCGGAGCCTCCGCTTCTTCTCTGTTGAAAAGAGATGTTTTAAGTAAACTATCCGGACGGTGGGACGTAATTATATTATAATTATATTCCTTCTATTCAATATACTCGAACAAATAAAAACAATCATACTACGTCTACAAAATGTCAATATCAACAACTCATTTCAAAGCCGACGTGATGGTTCTTTGAAAATTGATTATTTAAAAGGCGAACAAAAGAAATAATAATAAAAATTGTTCCTACTAAAACATGGATACCATGAAATCCAGTTGCTAAGAAAAACATAGACCCAAAAGGTCTATCAGCAATAGTGAAGGAACATTCATAATATTCAATTAATTGAATTATAGAGAATATAATTCCCAAAAAAACTGTGTAAACTAATCCCATTTTTGCCTCAGATAAATTAGATTCAAGAATTCTATGATGTGCTCAAGTAATTCTCACTCCCCTAGATAGAAGAAGAATTGAGTTAAGAGTGGGAGCGGATAAAAAATCAACTACTATTAAGCCCTTTGGGGGTCAAATTCCCCCAAAGACCACATCCGGATTAAGAGAAAGAAAGAAATATCCAAAAAAGAAAGAAAAAAAAAATAAGACTTCTGAACAAATAAATATAATAAATCCAATCTTTAATCCTCGAACGACATTGGAAGAGTGTCAACCTTGGAAAGTTCTTTCTCGACACACATCTCGTCACCATTCAAACAAAACTAATAACTGAATAAGTACAGCAAAAATTAAACTTTTTAATCTTGAAGAATTAAAAAAATCATATATTAAAATGATTATTCTAAATAGTCTAAAAGAACAAATCAATGGTCAAGGTCTCAATTGGACTATATGAAATGGGTGAAATTGAGTTAACTTTTTCACTCAGAGGACTGAGAATGCAGATCTTTAACCTCCAAAGTTAATGTTTTTGGTAAACTTCCCTCTGATAAAACAAACATTTTTACGATCTTAATTCTAATCATTTTAACCAATTTTTTAGAGGAATAGCTTCTACGCAAATTGGCATGAATGAATGGAGAGATCCACAAATTTCAGAACATTGCCCATAAAATAGACCGGATATTGAAATTGAAAAGACTGTTTGATTAATTCGGCCAGGTACTGCATCTATTTTCACACCCAAGGGTGGGATTGCTCATGAGTGAATCACATCTCTCGATGTGATAATTGCTCGAGTTTCTACCCCAACTGGTAGAACCAAGTTATTATCGACTTCTAAATTCCGTAGATCTCTATCTCCTAAATCTGATGAAGGAATTATGTAAGAATTATAATTAATATGATAGCCAGTATTAAACTCATAAGTTCAATATCACTGATTTCCTAAAATCTTCACAGAGATAATTGGATTTTTTTCTTCTTCTAAAATATATAAACTATGTAGAGAGGGAATAGCTGCAAAAACTAAAATTAACACTGGAAAAACAGTTCAAACTGTTTCCAAAATTTCTCTGGATTGAAATAATCGTTCTCCCATAATCTGCCTCGAACGACAAAATATTATGAAAAATACATATCTAATTGATATAACAATTAGAGTAATAATAATCATTACATGGTCATGAACTGATTGAACAATTTCCCCAGAAAAAGAAATTGGATCTATAAATAATATATTTTCTAGTTTCATAATGAAACAGGAAGAGTTATTCTTCATTTGAATGCTTACAACATTCCGCTTTTTCAGCCACTTATTTCTTCCATGGCTAAATGAAATTTAACCCATCAATGTAACAATGTAAATGTATAATAATGTAAAGGACTTAAAACTCATGTCCGTTTTGTCCGGAGCCTCCGCTTCTTCTCTGTTGAAAAGAGATGTTTTAAGTAAACTATCCGAACAGTAGTATATAATTAATTATATTTCTATAGGAAATAGATATTTCATATCTGAATCTTAAATTCAGTGCACTTGATTCTGCCACTACAGATTTTTTCTCTTTTAGTAAAAGATGAAAATTGGAAATTTAATTTTAATTTTTTAAAAAAATGGAGAAACAGATATTTTCACACTTCTTACTAACACTCTCAGCCCCACCACCCCCTCCAGAACTATTAAAACTAAAAAGGTTACTAATGAAATAATTGGAGCGTTGAGAAAACATCTTATATAAAAAAATAGTAGTATCATCACAGATTCGAGAGTAATAAGAAATATTATTATTCTGCGAGAGGTTATTGACTTGATGATTGTGAAGTGAATTAGGATAATAAGAACAATAATTATTAAACAACTACGTCTTTTAACGTAATCTTGTATGTCGAAAATACAAACTTCAATAAAGCTTGTTGTTTTTGGTGAAAATAATAAATTGCTAATCTTTCTCTTTTTCTGAGCGATTAGAAGAAGAAATGTCTTTGAGGATTTGATCGACAATTGGAAGAGATAAAAGTAATAAAAAAATTAAAAAAACATAAATTCAAATTATTAACCCTGATTTTGAAAGAATTTGTTCCTCCAATCATAAATATGTCCCTCATTCATTTGGTGGAGATGAAAATATCCTCATTATTGTTAAGGATGATAGGATAATTATAAAGAAGATTTTTCTTTTTAACACAAGAGTTTTAGAAAAAAATTTAATTTTCATTCTTATTATAAAAATAGAAAAAAGAATAAATAGTCCGGAAATTGTAGACAAAAAAAATAGAAATCCTACAAAAGATCCTTTGACAATTAAAAGAATTGTCGTAAAAATAGTTGTACTCACTAATAAATAAATCATTCCCATCATTGGACTGATATTTAAACAGAAAATACCCATTAATCCAACAAATATTATAAAAAGTAATTTAACTTCTCCTATTTAAGGGTGTAATTATTTTACTTCTTTTTCTTGACAAAAAAATGTTTTATATAAACTAACCCTCATCTTCCGTGAAGATGGATTCTTCGCCTAAACATCTTCAATGTTTCGCTCTGAGAGCTTACAGAAGAGTAAGAAATGAGATAAATAAATTTTATTTCTTCTTTCCTACTAAGCTTCAAATTAGAAATACAGAAAAATAGCTAATTGAAACTATTTGTCCTAGTTGCACATATGGTTGTTCTACAGGTATGGAACCTAATCAGGTTAAAAGAATAAAGTTTGAAACTTGAATTCAAAAAAAAAATTTATATAAGATTCTATGAGATCTTTTGATATTAAGAAGAGGTAAGAATATTAAAATTAGAATTGAAAACACCAAAGCTATTACTCCCCCAAACTTTGATGAAATCGATCGAAGAATGGTATAAGCGAATAGGAAATATCATTCAGGTTGAATGTGTTGGGGAGTAGATATAGGGTTGGCAGGAGTAAAATTGTCTGGATCCATCAATCTTTCTGGTTTTAAAAAGACCGTGGAAAGAAAGAAAAATGTTACAATAATTAATCCGAGGATATCTTTAATTGAAAATAAGGGATGAAAGTAAACTTTATCCCTGTCATTTGCTAATCCTAGTGGGTTGGATCTTCCAGTTGAATGTAAAAATAAAAGATGAAGAATAACTATAGCCAAAATAACAAACGGTAAGACAAAGTGGATTGAAAAGAAACGAACTAGGGTGGGATTGTCAACGGAAAATCCACCTCACAATCAAATAACCATATCTGTCCCAATAAATGGGACAGCCGAAACAAGGTTAGTAATAACTGTGGCCCCTCAAAATGACATTTGTCCTCATGGGAGGACATACCCTACAAATGCTGTTCCTATGAGAATGAATATAATTATCACTCCCACAATCCAAGTTCCTGTAAAATTATATCTCCCGTAGTACAACCCTCGACCGATGTGAAAGTACAGAAGAACAAAAAATAAAGAAGCCCCATTCGCATGAATAAAGCGAATTAATCAACCTCTATTTATATCATTTATTATTCTAACCACTCTTTCAAATGCAGAAGTAATAGTATCTTCATAATGTATTGCTAAAAAGATCCCTCTCACAATTTGAAGAAGAAGATTAATTCCTAAAAGAGATCCAAAATTCCACATATATAAAATTGATCTTGGAGTTGGAAGGTTGACAATAGATATATTAATTTCTTTAAATAATTTATTAATTCTATTAATTTCCATCTGTGAAAAAATCACTTAATCAAATTCTAAATTTGATGCACTTAGTCTGCCAAGATGAATAGTTTAATAATATGAGGTTAGAAAATAACCATAATTATCTCATCAAGATAATCCTTTTATCAGGCATCATATTTATTTTTAAAATTTAAAAGTTTTCTCTTATCTTATTTAATTGATGATTGACTTTCTGATCAATACATTACTAATAAGCAAGAAAAAATGTAAGCTTGAACAATTCCGACACATAGTTCAAAACTTATTAGACCAAATACCACCATTTCTATTAAAAATGATGAGCTAATTGATATAGAAGAGACCGCACTAGATGCTAATCTTAAAATCATATGTCCTGCCATAATGTTTGATATTAACCGAATTCTCAAGGAAATAGGACGAATTAATAAACTTACTAGCTCGATAATCACTAATAGTGGAGCCAACCCTATTGGTCTCCCTTCAGGAACCAAATGAGAAAATAAAGCTTTTCAATTTTTTTTTAATATACAAATAATTCCAGTTAGTCATAAAGGAAGGGCAAGACAAAGATTTAAACTAAAATGTCTTGTCGGAGTAAATAAATAAGGAACTATTCCCATTTCATTAATACAAAAAATTGTGATAAAAATAGACAAACTAAAAATTAAAGGGAATTTGTAAAACTTAAATTGTTCTTCAAGTTGACTTTTTCATCCTATAGATAAAAAGTTTATGAAAGTAAAATGCCCAGATTTAACTGTCCATATTGGTCAAATTAATATAAACCCAATTAAAGAGATTAGTCATTTTAAAGGAATAAAAGACAAATTTCTTGAGCCTGGATCAAACACTGAAAGTAATCTTCTACTCATAATAAACAAACTGTCTGTCTATGATTTCTATCATATAGGCTGCCCTTCCCACTCTATCTCTTTCACTGAAGACTGGAGTAAAAAAGTTTTGAACAACAATAATTATGATAATAATTGATATAAAAAATATTAACAATGTAAAAGAAATTGGTAAAAATTGAGGAATTAAAGCAAGGCCACACCATTTTTACCTTTGAACGGTAATAGTTTAGTTTCTTGATTAACTTATTGCTTTAGCATTAAGAATAAATTAATGGTTCTTTCAATATAACGAACCCATGAAAATTTCTATTCATATTCCAATAATTAAAATAGCCGCAATCATAGATATAATAATCAAAATTGCTCTTTCATTTCAAGATAAAATGATTAAAGGTAGCATTACTACCACTTCGATATCAAAAATAAGAAATAAAATTCCAATTATAAAAAATTGTATGTTTATGGGAGTGTGAGTAGGGTGTATTGATTCTATTCCACATTCAAACTCTTCTCCAGATCTAGATTCTTTTTCGTGAGAATCGAACAATTTTGCGATAAAAACCAGAAGAGATACAAGAGAAACAACAAAAATTATTCAGTTGATTATTATAGTTAGTGTCATTTTCAACCCCTATGGGGACTTTCTTATTGGAAGTAAGATCTACTAATTATAGTAGTTGAAAAAAATCTAATCTTTTCTTTATGGTTCCTTTCGTACTAAAAAGAAATTGTAAAAAGGAGATAGAATCTGACCTGATTTACATCGGTCTAAACTCAAATCATGTAAGACTTTAATGGTCGAACAGACCATATTGGATAATTTTTCCTCCATCCATAAGTCTTAATTCAACATCGAGGTCATAAGCCTTTAATTATATTTGGTCTATTTTCAAAGTATTATGCTGTTATCCCTGAGGTACCTTTTTCTCCTTATCATAATTATTATGGATCATTAACCCATTAGTTTTTTTTTAGCCGTTATTTGTAAACAAGTCCTTCCCCAGGAAAAGTCTCTTACTAAAGGTCTACAGGGTCTTCTCGTCCCCCTTCTTAATTGGAGCATTTTTACTCCAAGTTCAATTTTTTTTCTCCAAAATGAGACAGATTAAGCCTTGTCAACCCTTTCATTCCAGTTCCCAATTAAGGAACAAATTATTATGCTACCTTTGTACAGTTAAAATTCTGCAGCCATTGACATAATGCATTGGGCAGGGCCTACTTTAAATTCTTCCTTGAAGAGATGTTTTTAATAAACAGGCAGGCTTTTTTTTGCCGAGTTCCTTATAATAGATCTTACACAAATACTAATGAAAAAATTATATTATATTATAATAGTATTAGAAATATTTTTCAAGTAGAAAGAATTAACAAAAATAAATCAATTTATTTACTTTCCCTCTCTTTAAAAGAGGGAAAAATAAAATACTGTTAAATTTTTATTTTTAAAGCTTATCCCTTAAAAATTATCAGTTTAAATTCATAAATTTAAACGTGAAATTAAATTTCTTTTCTCGAAAACCAGATACATGAGAGTTTGAAAACATTTCATTTCTATCTGAACTTTTTTGATAAAACATTTCACTTTAACCATCAATTCAAATCGATCACTCTCTTTCGGGATTATATTAATCAATAATTTTTTCTTCCACCCCTGATACAAAAGGTACAACTTTTGTTTGCTTTAAATTAATTGTAAGTCCCTCTCGGTTCATTTATCTTAAAGAGTTTTTTTAAAAATTTCACAAATTGGAGTTTCAATAAAAATTACAAAAATTTATCTCCGGCAGATAAAGTTTAAAAACACCCATAGGGAATTATTAAGTGTAAATTAATTGTTTTGTTTAAACTATGTTTTTTTAGAGTTTTAACGTTTTAACTATACCTAATCTAACTAATGAGGTAAGGTATAGAGAAGTCATTTTGAGGGCTTTCACCTTTTTTTCTCTGAAAAAGAAATGTTTTTCAATTAAACTACTCAAAACTATTTTAAAAATAGTATTCATTTTGCCTATAATTAATAAAATAAATTTATTTATAGCAAAATTTAATACTATTTTGTAATTTTATTTACATGATTTTTTTCATTTTTTTTTTTTTTTAATCCTCAATTTGAAAAAAAGGAGAAATTTACGTTCTAATTGAGAGGGTATGAGAATAAAATGAAGATTAGAGGAGTTTAATCCAATTTAAGTTTACAAAACTTACTTTTTATTTAAAATATCTAATCCTGATTGATTAAATTTAAGATTGCAAATGAATAGAGATTCATTCGTTACACTCTGTGCAAAAGAGCTAATCAATCCTAGTAAGGATTGATATCCAATGATTTTATTAACAATAAAATACCTCTAGTTTGGTTTTTACTAATATAATTCATTCGAATTATATTAGTATTATACTAGTGCTGCAAAAATGCAAACAACGAAGATAATAAAGACTTGGGCGACCATTCCAATTAGAGTGATCGGAGGAACTTTTAAATCAGAAGGTAAGGACTCACCTTTGATGATACATCTAATAGCTAGTGATAAATATGTAATAAGAAGAATCATCGATCTTAAGAGCATAATTAAACACGGTAAAATTCCCATATTATTAACTATTATTTCTATTGTAGAATATTTTACTATAAATATTATAAATGGAGGAATACCTCACAATGAAATTATTGCCACAATAAATACAAGTAATTGTCTCTCTGTAATTGGAAATGGATATTTAAAAAAAGATTTAACCCTTAAATGTATTCACTTATCGAAAATTGTCAGTACTGCAAATAAATTGATAAAGTAAAATAATATTATTATTACTCTCAAATACATTCTTATAGCAGAAGAGAGTATAATTCAACAAAGATTTACAATTGATCTTAATACTAAAAACTGTCGAAATCTGAGATTTTTAATAGCCATAGCTCTAGCTAATAAAGATACTAAAACAACCAACATGACTAGTTCGTTTGATCTGTGTTTAACAAAATAAATAAAAGCTAATATTGGCCCAATTTTAGTAAGAGTAAGAAATAGATTAAGATTTTTCCCACTCAAACCTTCAGCTAATTCCATGGCCCAACCATGGAATGGGATTATCCCTAGTTTTATTAATAATGGAAAAACAACATAAGTAATATTCCCTCATTTTAATCCTTTTTCTCCTTCGCCCAATCAAAAGTCATGATTTCTCATTCATATAATTCCAAGAACAAGTCAAGCCGATCCCACAGCTTGAATAGAAAAATATTTTCATGAATGTTTCTTATGAACTATTGATCTTTCGCTCATGATAGAAATAAAAAAAAATGTAACTAATTCCATCAAAACTCAAAATATGAGAAAAGATCTTGATATAAAGAGTCCGTAAGATGAAATATAAAATAATAAATTAAATACGAAGTATCTCAGCTTAAACCTTGGAATATTATTCGCCTTTAATTTTGCAAATTAATGCTACAATGAGCTTCAAAGTCTAACCTACAGTGTGAGTTAGTATAAAAAGAAAGATTGAACTTTTCCTTAGATTATGAGTCTAATGGCTTATATAGCCTATCTTTTTAACTTTTTAAACTCTTAGTCCACCTTCCGGTAGACTAACTTTGTTACGACTTATCCTTTTACGGAGTGACGGGCGATTTGTACACAATAAAGAGCCTATTCAGATAAATTTTATTTTTTTATCTTACTATCAAATTCTTCTTCTTTTAATATTTCAAATTAAAGTAAGTAAGAATAGTAATGAAGCACATTTTTTCTCTTCCATATCCTGCACCTTTACCTGACTTACCCCTCTCTATAAAATCTTTTTCAACGGATTTTATAAGTAAATAATCATGAATATTTACTCCAGGAAAAGAACGATTTGTCAAAATCTTCCTTCAGACGGCAGTGGACAAAGAACATAGGTTGAGATGGATTTGCCGTGTGTTTTCGCTGTTCAAACATGCATCTCTGATCGGGTTTATTGCCGCCATTCTGCCTCCTTTTCAAGCTTTATCAACTACTCTGTTGAAGTTGGTTGGTCCTCTAATAGTAGGGTATCTAATCCTAGTTTTTCAGTGGGTTGATAAATTTTTAATAAAGTTTTTCCGGTGGAAAACCAAATATTTACTAATATTAATAAACTAAATTATTCTACCATTAATTTTTATTAATTTTTCTTTCTTTGAAATTCTCTTCTTTTGAAATTTTTTTCCTAAATGTATTACCGCTTATGCTGGCACATTAATTTTAAAGAGTAAATAATTCTTTCGTCAACTATAAATATTTATGAACTTTTGTCTCTGAACAAATTTTACATAAAGACAAGAAATTACAAAAATTTATCTCCGGCAGATAAAGTTTAAAAACACCCATAGGGAATTATTAAGTGTAAATTAATTGTTTTGTTTAAACTATGTTTTTTTAGTTTTGTCCGGAGCCTCCGCTTCTTCTCTGTTGAAAAGAGATGTTTTAAGTAAACTATCCGGACGAAACGTTGTTGGAGAGATATAAAGGGATGCGAGCCCTTTGCCTATTTGGTTAGAAGCCAATTGACGAACCTACCTATCTCTAAAAGTTTTTCAAGTTAAACTACTCAAAACTATTTTAAAAATAGTATTCATTTTGCCTATAATTAATAAAATAAATTTATTTATAGCAAAATTTAATACTATTTTAAAAATAGTATTCATTTTGCCTATAATTAATAAAATAAATTTATTTATAGCAAAATTTAATACTATTTTAAAAATAGTATTCATTTTGCCTATAATTTTTTTCATTTTTTTTTTTTTTTAATCCTCAATTTGAAAAAAAGGAGAAATTTACGTTCTAATTGAGAGGAAAGATTAGTTTCCTTTTTTGAACTCAAATTTCAACGTTTTAAACTATCTCAATTATATCAAGATTATAACTAATCCAAAAATAAATAACATAATAGGGAGAATTTTAACTCAGCACATTATTATTAATTGATCAAATCGCATTCGTGGCACCGTCCCACGAATTCAAACGACAAGAAAAATTAAGCCAGGAAGAGTTAAAATTCTTCCTATCGCAAAAAATATTCTTGATAAGATAACTGATCTAAAAATAATAGATCTATTTTCTGATAGAAAAATTAAAGTGTATGAAATACCTCCATACTCAACAGAGTATCCTGACACTAACTCTCTCTCTCCTTCGGAGAGATCAAAAGGAGCTCGACCACTTTCGGCTAAAAAAGAGATTAAAAGAATAATAAATACAAATCACAAAGGAAAGAACAACCACATTTGTTCTTGAAAAGAAATAATATATTTTACCCTTATAGTTCCAAGAAGAAATATTATTAACACTAGGCCCAATACTAGGATAATTTCATAGGAAATGGACATTCCAATAGCTCGAACCCTTCCAATTAAGGAATACTTAGACCTAGAAAATCAACCAGTTATTACAAGACCGTAAACTCTTGAGCCTATACAGGCAATAACAAATAATATCCTCTTATCAAATGAATAAATTTCTCAATTCGAAGGGAAAGTAATTCAAACAATAAAAGAAATTACAAATATAATAGCTGGAGAAAAAAAATACAATACTCCAACCTTTTTTCTTGGAGATGGGGATTCAGTTTTTGAAATCAATTTCATTGCATCACTAAAAGGTTGAAGAATTCCTACGATCCCAACTTTGTCCGGACCGACTCGATTTTGAATGATAGCCAACACTTTCCGTTCGAAAAGTGAAAAAAAAGCAACAGATAAAAGAACACCGACAGCTAAAAAAATAAGTTGAATTGATTCTATGATAAAAATTTTTACAAACATTACCATCGACATTATAAATTTAGATTTTTATGAAAATTGAAACTATAAGAATTATTACGCCACAAAGAAATATGATAATTTTAAAATTTTCTGTTATTTTAATAGAAAAAGAAATATGATTCACCGATTTGGTTTTTCAAATCACTCAATCCAAGATTCCTCTAGAATCTCCTAAGAGATTGTAATAAAAATAATTTGTCTTTATTTTTGGAGAAAATACTATTATAGAACTTGATCAATAGTAAACTATCCACATCTTTCTTCATAATTTTCCTTTTTTTTCTACAGTCAATCCTATAAAAAAGCCTATAAATATGGATAAAAAAAGAAATAACTTTCTCACCCCAGATTCTTTTGGCTGAAATGATAATCTTGGTCAAGAAGAAATAGTCAGTCAGATGATTATCCTTCCAGCAGAAATTCTAAGAATAGTTACGATGAGTAGAGGGGTTGAATTAAACTCTTCTGGATCCGAAGAGTAGGAATAGAATGGTAAGTTTGATAGAAGGCGGAAAATAATGCGGGCAGAATAAAGACATGACCCAAAAACCAAAAACATTGTTATTCATAAAATTCAAGTTTTTTGAGAAAATGAAAATAGTGATATAATTATAATTTCCTTAGAATAAAATCCTGCTAAAAACGGTCCACCCACCATTGAAGCACAAGAGAAAAATACTAATGATATCGAAAGAAAATGAGTGGATGGATTTATTCAAAGTTTCCGAATATCTTGGAAGCCAAAAGAAAAGTGAATAAGAATTCCTGCAAATATGAATAAAGAAGATTTAAAAAATGCATGTCTAATTATGTGGATAATTGCACAGAGATAATCTTTACAAGAGATGAATAAAATTATCATTCTCAAGTGAGAGAGAGTAGATAGAGCAATAATTTTTTTTAAATCCAACTCACCTCATCTTCTAGAGATTGACAAAAAAGCTGACATTCTCGCAACTGAAAGAATGAACAGTCTTACTAATTCATTATTAAATATCTCATTAAATCGAAGAAGGAGGTAGATTCCTGCAGTTACTAACGTAGAAGAATGGACTAATGCAGAAACTGGAGTGGGAGCTGCTATAGCCTCCGGAAGTCACGCTGAATAGGGATATTGTGCACTTTTTGTAATTGCTCCAAGAGCAATAAAAATCAATGAATATTTTCTTTCGAAATAAAATACATCCAGACAAATTGATGTAACAATAAACACGTCTCCAATTCGATTAGATAGGAGAGTTACTATCCCCCTTCTCACCCTCTTTCAATTTTGAAAGAAAATAATTAAAAAAAATGAAGTGATTCCTAGTCCATCCCAACCTACTATAACTCAATAAATATCTGTTCTCATACATAAGAACATTATTGAAATAATGAATATGAATAAAGTTACAATAAATTTATTAAAATTTTTTTCTCCTTCTATATACCACACAGCATAAATTAGAACGCAAGTTCTAACTGAGAGAACCATGAATATGAATCTCACTCTTAACTGATCAAATATGATAGTTATATCTGATGATAGTTCATCCTGAACAAACAAATTCATAGAAAAAATGATTAACTCTTCATTTACAACTGAAATAATTAAATATACGAAACAAAAAAAAAATCCAACAATGGTAAAGATGGGAAAATATTTAGAAATTTTCATGAAGGATTTCTCCCTTTTTAGCTCCACAATCTAACGTTTTAAAAACTTTTCATGAAATTTATATAACTATTTGGGGACAAATTCTTTCTGAAAAGAAAAATAAAAGTATTATGGGGATAATACATCTAACAAGCTTTAAGCCCGAAGCCAATCTAAATTGAATATTTCCAACAGACTTATGTCTTGAGTGGGCTAGATAAATAAAACACATTATTGAATATGAAGAAGAAATAATTATAAATAAAAAAATAAAAATTAAAGTTAATATTCTCAGCCTTAGAAGAGTTGAAATTGAGAAAAATTCTCCTTTGAAAGAGATTATAGGAGGTAATCCCATTGCTCCTATTCAAAGTAATAAACTAAGGATTGTTATAAATCTTCTCTTTCTCACTAATCCTTTAGTGATGGCTAACCTTCGTGAACCCACTCTTTTATACACATCTGTTACAAAGAAAAATAACCCTATTGATCTTAATCCATGTGAAATTATCACAATTATACAAGCTTTGAAACTAATAATTTTATTTAAAAAAATTCTAGCAATAGAAAAATTTATGTGTCTTACCGAAGATAAAGCAACTATTTTTTTTAGATCATCCGTAAATAAAATTATCACAGCTGATATGATTCTTCCAATCAAAGAAAGAGAAATAATTATAAGAGGGAATAATGCGTTTCTTTTTCAAGAAATGATTGATATTATTTTAATTAACCCAAAAGATCCTATTTTCAACATTACTGCAGCCAAAAACACTGACCCCTCAACCGGTGCTTCTACATGGGCTTTTGGTAGTCAAGAGTGAAATAGAAAGAGGGGCATTTTAACTAAAAATGCAAGAGTAATTCCAATTGCCATAAATGAGGAGAATTCAAATCTATACCTCAAAAGAGGTATATTGAGACTATAGATTTTGGGTGAAATAGAAATTAGTGAATAAAGGAGAGGGATAGAAGCTATAACTGTGTAGATGAGTAAAAACATTCCTGCTCGAATTCGTTCTGGATTAAGCCCTTGTCTGTAGATAATATATAAAATTGGAATTAATCTTAACTCAAACATCGAATACATTACAATAATCCTTCTAGTAGAAAAAAATAAATAAATAACCACTCCTGCTCTAATCATTAATTTAGATTGACTTCTAAACTTTAAGTTAATTAATATTCTCGATCAAAATATTATAATAATTATTCATAAAGCAAATTTTCCTATCTCCATTGATCAATTAAAAATAATTGGTACTGAAGAGTTTGAACATAGAAATATTATTACAATAATTGATGCATAGCAGGAGAAATAAATCTCCTTAAATAAAGAATAAATATATAGAGGAGATATAGCCAAAATAGAAGAAAGAAAAATCTACCAGAGATAATTATATCATCTTTAGATTAAAAATCTAATGCTTTTAAAAGCTTTCTGGTAGGAAAGCCAAAAAAAATTAGTAATTTATATACACTTACTTAGAAATAAAAGAAATTGACTCAAATGAATGAGCTGAAGGAGGACACCCTCATAATCACTCAACAGAGCTTATATTTATAGAATGAATAATAGCTTTTCGCTGAGAAATTAATCTTTCATAAATAGCATAAATCAATATTGATAATCCGACCACAGAAATACATCTACCAATTGAAGAAATTGAATTTCATGGAGTATATAAATCTGGGTAGTCCGCGTAACGTCGAGGTATGCCCATCAGTCCTAAGAAGTGTTGAGGAAAGAAAGTTAAATTTACTCCAATAAAAGTTACAAAGAAGTGAATTTTTATAAGCTTTTGATTGAGAGTTAAACCTGTAAATAAAGGAAATCAATGAAATAATCTAGCAAACATAGCAAATACTGCCCCTATAGACAAGACGTAGTGGAAGTGAGCAACTACATAGTATGTGTCATGCATGAAAGTATCAATTGAAGAATTAGCTAATACTACACCTGTGAGTCCACCCAAGGTGAATAAAAAAATGAACCCTACTCTTCATAAAGAAGAGAGAGATCAATTAATTTTTCTCCCAAAAATTGTTCCCAACCATCTAAAAACCTTAATTCCTGTTGGAACAGCAATCACTATAGTTACCCTTGTAAAATATGCTCGTCTATCAATATCCATACCTACTGTAAATATATGATGAGCTCAAACTAAAAATCCTAATAATCCGATTGTAAGTATAGCGTAAATTATTCCTAATCTCCCAAAAGCAGATGGTTTTCCCCTACACTCATTGATAATGTGGGATATTAAACCAAATCCGGGAATAATTAAAATATATACTTCAGGGTGTCCAAAAAACCAAAACAAATGTTGATATAAAATTGGATCACCTCCTAATTCTGGTGAAAAAAAGGAAGTATTTAAGCTTCGATCTAACAGAAGCATAGTAATAGCTCCAGCTAAAACTGGAAGAGATAGAAGTAAAAGAATGGCTGTAATAAGCACAGCCCAACAGAATAGAGGTATTTTGGTAAAATCTAAAGAATAAGACCACATATTAAGGATAGTAGAAATAAAATTAATTGCTCCTATAATTGATCTCACGCCTGCTAAATGAAGGGAGAAAATTAAATATCCCACCTCTAAACCCGGTCTTCCTAAGATAGAAGATAGAGGAGGATACAACGTCCATCCTGATCCTACACCTGATTCCATGCATGTAGCCATTAAAAGTAAAATCAATGAAGGAGGAAGAAGTCAAAATCTCATATTATTTATTCGAGGAAAAGCCATATCAGGAGCACCTAACATAATAGGTACTATCCAATTTGCAAATCCACCAATTATTATAGGTATAACTATGAAGAAAATTATTAGAAAAGCATGAATTGTAACAACAACATTAAAAATATGACCATCAAACAGTAGCCCCCAAGGTGAACCTAATTGAATTCGGATGATTATTCTTAACCCAAAACCAATCAATCCTGATCACACCCCAAAAATTATATATAAAATTCCAATATCTTTGTGATTAGTTGAAAAAAACCAACGAATTAAAATGAGATATTCAATCTTTAGTTTATATAAAAACTTCTATCGTAAGTTTCACTTATAGGTTAGTAGAGCAACTACTCTATTTTTTACTTTCAAAGTAAAAGTCTTTGATTAGACTAACTAACC